GGCAAATAAAGACCCTTTTTGCTTTGAAAAAAATCTTGTAACTCTGCTTTTCGATTCAAATCGATGGAATCGACCCTTTCGCTACATAAAAAATAAGAAATTTGACAGAGCTGTCAGAAATGAAATGTCACAATATTTTTTTGACATATGTCAAAGTGATGGAAAAGAAAGGATCTGTTTTACATATCCCCCTAGTGTATCGATTTTTTTGGAAATGCTAAAAAGAAGGATATCCCCATCTACACTTGAAAAATCTTCATCTAATGAACTCTACAGGGATTATACCAAGAAACAAAAGGTTAACAACGAGTTTCTAAATCGAATTGAATCTCTAGACAAAGAATATAGTTTTTTGAATATACTTGAAACAAGAAATCGGTTGTGTAATGATGATTTTAGAAAAGAATACTTATCAAAAAAGCATGATCCTTTCTTGAACGGATCATATCGAATAACAATTTACAAAAACCTTTCACCCTCAATCATCAAAAAAATTTGGACAGAAAGTTTCATAGAAAAATTTGGGATAAATCGAATTCATGGTATCTTTCTTACATACACTGATAATCAAGAATTTGAAAAGAAAATAAATAGATTGGATAAAAATACATTCGCAACAGAAGTTGTTGATTTCTTTCCGTTCATTAGTAAATTTCTTAGAAATTCAGAATGGAATCTAAATTGGAAGGATCTTTCTTTATTTTCAGAAGAAAGAATAGATTCAAAAAAAGAAAGAAAATATTTCAAATATTTTTTAACTAAAATAGTAACCAATGCTAATGGTCAAAAAATTAGCAAAAAATCTAGTAAAATAAAAGAAATCAATAAAAAAATTCCTCGATGGTCATACAAATTAATCACCGAGTTAGAACAACAATCAGGAGAACATCAAGAAGACGTACCAGTAGATCATCAAATTCGTTCAAGAAAGGCCAAACGTGTAGTAATTTTTACTCCTAACAAGGAGTCTAATATTACTAAAGATCCTAATACGTCCAATCAAACAGACGAAGTATCTTTGCTACGCTATTCACAACAATCCGATTTTCGCCGAGGTATAATCAAAGGTTCTATGCGAGCTCAAAGGCGTAAAATAGTTATTTGGGAATTGTTTCAAGCAAATGCGCATTCCCCCCTTTTTTTGGACAGAATAAAAAAACCAACTCTGTTTTCTTTTAATATTTCCGGATTGATTAAATCCATTTTTACAAATCGGGTGGAAGCATTCAAAATTCTAGAGGATACAGAAGAACAAACAAAAAGAGAAGAAAAAAAAGAGAAGAGCAAAAGAAAGGAAAAAGCGCGAATAGAGATAGCAGAAGCTTGGGATACCGTTCCTTTTGCGCAAGTAATAAGAGGTTGCATGTTGCTAACTCAATCTATTTTTAGAAAATATATTGTAGTACCTTCATTGATAATTGCGAAAAATATTGGACGTATATTCCTATTGCAACGTCCTGAATGGTCGGAGGATTTCGAGGAATGGAATAGAGAGATACATGTTAAATGTACCTATAATGGTGTTCCATTATCAGAAACAGAATTTCCTAAAAATTGGTTGATCGACGGTATTCAGATCAAAATATTATTTCCCTTCTGTCTGAAACCTTGGCACAAATCGAAATTACGATCCTCTCCAAAAGATCTAATTAAAAATCAAAAAGAAAAAGATGATTTTTGTTTTTTAACAGTTTGGGGAATGGAAGCGGAACTTCCTTTTGGTTCGCCCCGAAAACGACCTTCCTTTTTTAAACCCATTTTGAAAGAACTAGAAAAAAAAATTGGAAAATTGAAAAATAAGTATTTTCGAGTTCTACTCGTTTTCAAAGGAAAAACAAAATTACTCGTAAAAGTTTCAAAAGAAGACCCAAAATGGGTTAGCAAAAGTATTCTTTTTTTGAAAAAAATAAAAAAAGAACTTTCAAAAGTCAATCCAATTCTATTATTTCGATTAAAAGAAGTATATGAATCTAATGAAATTAAAGAAGAAAAAGATTCCATAATCAGTAATCAGATAATTCACAAACCCTTTAGTCAAACTGAGCCCCCGGGTTTGACCAATTCTTCATTGACAGAAAAAAAAATGAAAGATCTGATTGAGCGAACAGGGACAATTCAAAATCAAATAGAAAGAATCACAAAAGAGAAAAAAAAAGTAACTCCAAGGATAAATAATATTAGTCCTAACAAAACAAGTTCGAATGCTAAAAGATTCGAAAAATGGCAAACATTAAAAAGAAGAAATGCTCGATTAATCTGTAAATTACCCCTGTTTTTGAAATTTTTCATTGAAAGAGTATACACAGATATATTTTTATCTATCATTCATATTCCCAAAATGAATACAGAATTTTTACTTGAATCAACAAAAAAAATTATTGATAAATCCCTATCCAATAATCAAAGAAAGCAAGACCTAATTAATAAAAAAAAGAAAAATCCAATTCCGTTTATTTCGACTATCAAAAAGTCACTTGAGAACATTAGGGATATTAAAATAAATTCACATATTTTTTATGACTTATCCTATGTGTCACAAGCATATGTATTTTACAAATTATCACAAATTCAAGTTAGTAATTTGCAGAAATTAAGATCTGTTCTTCAATATCAAGGAATCTCTTTTTTTCTGAAGCCTGAAATAAAGGATTCTTTGGAAAAACAAGGAATGGTTCATTCAAAATTAGGTGATAAGAAACTTACGAGTTATGAAATGAATCAATGGAAAAACTGGTTAAGAGGATATTATACATACGATTTATCGCGGATCAGATGGTCTAGATTAAGACCCGAAAAATGGCGAAATACGACTCATCAGCGTTGTATAGCTAAAAAGGAAAATTTAAGCAAATGCAATTCATATGAAAAAGACCAATTAAGTGATTCCAAAAAACAAAAAAAAATGGAAGTATACACATTATCGAATTTATCGAATCAAAAAGAGAATTTTCAAAAATACTATAGATATGATCTTTTAGCATATAAATTTCTTAACTCCGAAAAATGCCCTTTTTATAGATCCCCCTTTCAAGGAAATAAGAACCAAGAACTTTCTTATAATACGCACAAAGACCCACTTTATGATGTGCTGAGGAACCTCCCTATCCACAATTATGTGGATATCCTATCTATGGAAAAAACGGCGAATAGAAAATATTTGGATTGGAAAATTTTCCATTTTGATCTTAGACAAAAAGTGGATATTGAGGCCTGGATCACGATCGATGCCAATAGGAATCAAAATATTCAACTGGGTACTACTAATTCTCAAAAAATTTCTAAAAAAGATCTTTTTTATCTTATGATTCCAGAAATCAATCCACTAAACTCACACAAAGTTTTTGTTGATTGGATGGGAATGAATGAAAAAATGCTAAAACGTCCCATATCGAATCTGGAAGTTTGGTTCTTCCCAGAGTTTGTGTTACTTTATAATGCATATAAAACGAAACCTTGGTTTATACCAAACAAATTACTTCTTTTAAATCTAAATATAAATGAAAATAGTAGTGAAAATAAAAAGATCAATGAAAAACAAAAAGTAAGTTTTTTGATACCATCAAATAAAAAGCAACGAAATCAAGAAGAACCCACAAACCGAGGAGATTTTGGATCCGTTCTCTCACAACAAAAATATATTGAAGAAAATTATGCAAGATCAGACATGAAAAAAAGGAAAAAGAAAAAACAATACAAAAGTAACCTCGATTTCTTCCTGAAACGTTATTTACTTTTTCAATTGAGATGGGACGATACTTTGAACCAAAGAATGATGAATAATATCAAGGTATATTGTCTCCTGTTTAGACTGATAGAACCAATAAAAATTACTATATCCTCGATTCAAAAGAGAGAAATTAGTTTGGATATAATGCCGATTGAGAAGAGTTTAACTCTTACAGAATTGATCAAAGGGGGAATATTGATTATAGAACCCATCCGTTTGTCTGGAAAAAACGACGGACAATTTATTATGTATCAAACCATAAGTATTTCGTTGGTTCATAAGAGTAAGTACCAAACAAATCAAAAATACCAAGAACAAAGATATGTTTCTAAGAATCATTTGGATTTCTTTGTTCCTGAAAATATTTTATCGTTTAGACGTCGTATAAAATTGAGAATTCTAATTTCTTTCAATTCAAAGCATCAAAATGGTGTAGATAGAAATCTAGTATTTTGCAACGGAAAGAACATAAAAAACAGCAGCCAAGCTTCGCCTGACAATAATGGTCTTGATAAAGAGAAAAATCAATTAATGAAATTAAAGCTCTTCCTTTGGCCTAATTATCGATTAGAAGATTTAGCCTGTATGAATCGTTATTGGTTTAATACCAATAACGGCAGTCGTTTCAGTATGTTAAGGATACATCGGTATCCACGATTGAAAATTCGTGGATAATAAGCTTTATTATTTATATATATCATACCTTATCTTATATTATAGGGTATATATAGGGTATATATATAGGGTATATGAAAGCAAAGAAATACACGGACCCCACATTCTTGGCTTCCATCCATATATTCAATATGAAATGAATAATGTAGGAATTAGATCTCGAAATGAATCAACAGAACTTTTTGCATTTTAGACCTAAATCCTTCAATGCGAAAAGGTAGTAATCCTTTTCTATCTCAATCCAATTCTAAATTGGATTGATTTGAATTCAGAAAATCGGGAGTTCATAAAGAAATTGGAATTCGATTTTTGTATATACCACATTAAAATTAATGACATTATTATTACTGATCGATAAAATCCATATCTGTCAAAAGGAAAGGGGAGTTTTGTATGGTAAAAAATTCATTCATTTCGGTTATTTCTCAAAAAGAAAACGCAGAAAACAGAGGATCTGTTGAATTTCAAGTATTCACTTTCACCACTAAGATAAGGAGACTTACTTCGCATTTGGAATTCCACAAAAAAGACTCTTCATCCCAGAGAGGTTTGCGGAAAATTTTGGGAAAACGTCAACGACTGCTGGCCTATTTGTCAAAAAAAAATAGAGGACGTTATAAACAATTAATTGGCGAGTTAGATATTCGAGAGATAAAAACTCGTTAATTTGAAGCCTAATACCATTTGAACTATTCGTTTCAATTTTGACGAACTCTTCTTTTTACGTTCAGCAATGCATGGAAGAATGACTCGGGAAAAAACTTATGATTGCACCAACTACAAGAAAAGACCTGATGATAGTAAATATGGGCCCTCACCACCCATCAATGCACGGCGTTCTTCGCCTGATCGTTACTCTCGATGGTGAAGATGTTATCGACTGTGAACCAATATTGGGTTATTTACATAGAGGGATGGAGAAAATTGCGGAAAATCGAACAATTATACAATACCTGCCTTATGTAACACGTTGGGATTATTTAGCTACTATGTTCACAGAAGCAATAACCGTAAACGGACCCGAACAGCTATGCAATATTCAAGTACCTAAAAGGGCTAGCTATATCAGAGCTATTATGTTGGAGTTGAGTCGTATCGCTTCTCATTTGTTATGGCTTGGCCCTTTTATGGCAGATATTGGGGCACAGACCCCTTTCTTCTATATTTTTCGAGAACGAGAATTGATATATGACCTATTCGAAGCTGCTACCGGTATGCGCATGATGCATAATTATTTTCGTATCGGAGGAGTAGCTGCTGATCTACCTCATGGTTGGATAGATAAATGTTTGGAGTTTTGCGATTATTTTTTAACCGCCGTTGCTGAATATCAAAAGCTTATTACACGGAATCCTATTTTTTTAGAACGAGTTGAAGGCATAGGCATTATTCGCGCAGAAGAAGCACTAAATTGGGGTTTATCGGGACCAATGCTACGAGCTTCCGGAATACAATGGGATCTTCGTAAAGTTGATCGTTATGAGTGTTACGACGAATTTGATTGGGAGGTTCACTGGCAAACAGAAGGGGATTCGTTAGCTCGTTATTTAGTACGAATGAGTGAGATGACAGAATCCATAAAAATTATTCAACAGGCCTTGGAGGGAATTCCAGGAGGGCCGTATGAAAATTTAGAAATACGACGCTTTGATAGAATAAAAAAACCTGAATGGAATGATTTTGAATATCGATTTATTAGTAAAAAACCTTCTCCAACGTTTGAATTGTCCAAGCAAGAACTTTATGTAAGAGTCGAAGCACCAAAAGGAGAATTGGGAATTTTTCTGATAGGAGATCAGAGTGTTTTTCCTTGGAGATGGAAAATTCGACCACCGGGTTTTATCCACTTGCAAATTCTTCCGCAGTTAGTTAAAAGAATGAAATTGGCTGATATTATGACGATACTAGGTAGCATAGATATCATTATGGGAGAAGTCGATCGTTGAAATGATAATTGATACAACAGAAATACAAGTTATCAAGTATTTTTCCAGATTAGAATCCTTAAAAGAAGTCTATGGGATCATATTGATGCTTGTCCCTATTTTGACTCTTGTATTAGGAATCACACTAGGTGTACTAGTAATTGTTTGGTTAGAAAGAGAAATATCTGCAGGAATACAACAACGTATTGGACCCGAATATGCTGGGCCTTTGGGAATTCTTCAAGCTCTAGCAGATGGCACAAAACTACTTTTCAAAGAGAATCTTCTTCCATCTAGAGGAGATACTCGTTTATTCAATATCGGACCATCCATAGCAGTGATATCCATTTTACTAAGTTATTCAGTAATTCCTTTTAGTTATCGCCTTATTCTAGCCGATCTTAGTATCGGTGTTTTTTTATGGATCGCCATTTCAAGCCTTGCTCCCGTTGGACTTCTTATGTCAGGATATGGATCAAATAATAAATATTCCTTTTTAGGTGGATTAAGGGCTGCTGCTCAATCAATTAGTTATGAAATACCATTAACTCTATGTGTATTATCAATATCTCTACGTGTGATTCGGCGAGACATAAAATTTCCCCTATTTCTTTCGAGCAAGAAAGTTAAATGAGTTGAATGTCTATTTTTGATTTTTTGATTCAGCATTGGGGTTGATAAACTAAACCAGATAGTTAGATGAGTGAAATAAAACGGCTTCCTAATTTGCTGTTAAAGGAATTGAACCTCATTTCCTATGTACAAGAATGAAGTCAAAGTAAACAGTATTGGCTGCTTATGTTTACTTTACCCCAAGAATTAGATTGGTTCATTAGTCATCGCGGCTTGAAGCGGGTTCAAAAGATCAACTCCATGAGGTTTTGACTACCTATTACCATAGATGTATTAGTATTAACCTACTAGGAGATTCAAAAATGAGTGGATGGTTAGGAAGACCAAGATACACAAAGGATTAGTAATGGAGATTCTGTAAATTATCCAACAGGATATTTATTTATACCAAAGTAATTCGAATTGGGGCTTTAAGTTGGTAGAAATTATTAAGAAGTACTCCCCTAGATTTCGATCCAGAGTATCTTCCTATCCACCGATTAAGTAAATAACTATCAAGAACGAAGAAATCTTTTACTTTTGGTAATGCCCCTTTTTATG